GAGGAACCCTATAAAGATCGTATTGATTCTTATCAAACAAAGACAGGATTAACCGAAGCTGTTCAAACAGGCACAGGTCAACTAAACGGTATTCCGATAGCAATCGGGGTTATGGATTTTCAGTTTATGGGGGGTAGTATGGGATCCGCAGTAGGCGAGAAAATCACTCGTTTGATCGAGTATGCTACCAAGAGCTTTCTCCCTCTTATTCTAGTGTGTGCTTCCGGAGGAGCACGGATGCAAGAAGGAAGTTTGAGCTTAATGCAAATGGCTAAAATATCTTCTGCTTTATATGATTATCAATTAAATAAAAAGTTATTCTATGTATCAATCCTTACATCTCCCACTACTGGTGGGGTGACAGCGAGTTTTGGTATGTTGGGGGATATCATTATTGCTGAACCCAATGCCTACATTGCATTTGCGGGGAAACGAGTAATTGAACAAACATTGAATAAGACAGTACCGGAAGGTTCACAAGCGGCTGAATATTTATTCCAAAAGGGTTTATTCGACCCAATCGTACCACGTAATCCTTTAAAAGGTGTTCTGAGTGAGTTATTTCAACTCCATGCTTTCTTTCCCTTGAAAAAAAAAAATCAACAAGTGGAATGTTAGGTTTAATTAGTTTATTGGAATTAAAATGAAAATACGAAAGTGAAATTTTCTTTGGTGACATAAGATCCAATTGTAGAGCGAATCAAGAGAGAATCAAAAGTTTCTTAATTTTTTGTGATATCCCTTTTTAGTCATATTAATGATTAGTAATCAAAAAGCCAGTCTCTATCAACAAACAAGACAAGAGTGCGACTTTTTCCTTTCGCGAATTTCGGGGAAGGCAAAAATTTGCACCCTCTCCTTATACTTATGTATATAGAAAAAATTGTCTCTATATAGAGTCTTGCATCCTTCTATAATTTACCGATAATCGTCATTATTACTAATAAACCCTGTTGGATCATTCATATAGTTTATGTAGAAAGCTAAAAAAACGAAGCCCATTTAGTTAGTTCTATCCTCTTTGCACTTATTCGATACTCAATTATTATATATATATATTCACTTATATTAGAGTCTAATTTATTCCAAATAGAATTATTTTATTCTAAAATACCTTATATAACAATTATAACAATATATAACAGGTACAAATCTTAAATCGAGGTATCCAGTCTATGACAACTCTCAACAACTTACCCTCTATTTTTGTGCCCTTAGTGGGCCTAGTTTTTCCGGCAATGGCAATGGCTTCTTTATTTCTTCATATTCAAAAAAACAAGATTTTTTAGATCCGACGGGATGAAATCTCATTTTTTTTCAAGACTTAGATTTAGATCATACCACAGATATCTATTTAGTATAATATGATCTAAGGTGTGGCTTCCTCCGAAGACTCCTAAAGATTCACATTAGAATAAGGCTAGTTGATGAGAGTTCCTTCGGAAACAAAAAAAAGAGTAAAGTCAAATTTATTTTGTTTATTCTTTCACTTCCAATAAAATACAACTGGATCTAGTATGAGTTGGCGATCAGAACAGATATGGATAGAACTTATAACAGGGTCTCGAAAAATAAGTAATTTCGCTTGGGCCTGTATCCTTTTTTTAGGTTCAGTAGGATTTTTATTGGTTGGAACTTCCAGTTATCTTGGTAGGAATTTGATAGCTTTATTTCCATATCAGCAAATCTCTTTTTTTCCACAAGGGATCGTGATGTCTTTCTATGGTATCGCGGGTCTCTTTATTAGTTCCTATTTGTGGTGCACAATTGCGTGGAATGTGGGTAGTGGTTATGATCGATTCGATAGAAAGGGGGGAATAGTGTGTATTTTTCGTTGGGGATTTCCTGGAAAGAATCGTCGCATTTTCCTCCGATTCCTTATGAAAGATATTCAGTCCATAAAAATAGAAGTTAAAGAAGGTATTTCTGCCCGCCGTGTTCTTTATATGGAAATACGCGGCCAGGGGGACATTCCCTTGACTCGTACTGATGAGAATTTGACTCCACGCGAAATTGAACAAAAAGCTGCGGAATTGGCCTATTTCTTGCGCGTACCAATTGAAATCTTTTGAAAAATAAACTAACTAAATGTTTTCTCATCAAAAGGAAAAAGCTTTTGAATCCTCTTTTTTTATAATATAAGAGGACTCATTGTAGCCAAACCGGATCAGAGATATATTATATAGAACAGCCATAAAACAAAACTGCTTTGGCCGCAAAAAAGTTTTATGCGTAATATGGAACTCCGCGCAACTTAATTCAGTACAAAAAAAGTAAAAATTACCGGAATTCCGTCTTGTTTTGCCATTTTTTTTTTGATGATGACACTTTTTTCATAATTTTTTCAACTAGTCTTGGGCTCAGGGGGTTTATTTCGTCTTGAAATGGGATTGGCTAATTTTAATTCGCTCATTCGGGTATCCATCGTAAGGGGGAAAGGATTTCAAAGTTAACTAATTAAGATATCTGAAAAAAAAAAATGAGTATTTCCTTATTCAAATTCGAAACGGTCTTATTCTATTTATGTATTCTTTGTAGGATCAGAGGCTAAACCCTGAATCACAAAAAAGGGGGGATTCATATCTTGTAATAGAACTCACGCTTGATCGAAAGAGTAGATCACATAGAATCGATGAATAGGGTGGGTTCATTAATAATTCAAAGATGAAAAAAATGTCAAAAAAGAAAGAATTGACTCCCCTTATATATCTTGCATCTATAGTATTTTTACCCTGGTTGATTTCTCTTTTATTTCAAAAAAGTATGGAATCTTGGATTACAAATTGGTGGAATACTAGGAAATATGAAATTTTTTTGAATCATATTCAAGAAAAGAGTATTCTAGAAAAATTCATAGAATTAAAAGAACTTTTCTTGTTGGAAGAAATGATAAAGGAATTTTCGGAGACACATCCTCAAAAATGGAGTATAGGGATACAAAAAGAAACAATCCAATTGATCAAGATGCATAATGCGAATCGTATGAATACGATTTTACACTTCTCGACAAATCTAACCTATTTTGTTATTCTAAGTGGTTATTCTCTTCTGGGTAATAAAGAACTTATTCTTTTTAACTCTTGGGTTCAGGAATTCTTATATAACTTAAGTGACACACTCAAAGCTTTTTCTATTCTTTTATTAACCGATTTATGTATCGGATTCCATTCACCCCACGGTTGGGAACTTCTGCTTAGCTTTGTGTACAAAGATTTTGGGTTTGCTTATAATGATCAAATTATATCTGGTCTTGTTTCCACTTTTCCAGTCATTATAGATACAATTTTCAAATATTGGATTTTCCGGTATTTAAATCGTATATCTCCGTCACTTGTAGTGATTTATCATTCGATGAATGATTGAAAAACGGTCCACTGTAATCTTAATCCAATTCTAATATTTGTTACTGTCTAACATCGGAAAAGCGCATTCAAAATAATACTTACTTACTAGTTCTATCAATCTGGGGGGATTTTCCTATATTGCAGTTAACTGAGTTTAGTAAAGAGCGGAATCGTGGATAGGGAACTATACTAGCGACCTACCTAATTTATTGTAGAAATTTTCGGGATCAATGATTGGACCATGCAAACTAGAACTACTCTTTCTTGGATAAAGGAACAGATTACTCGATCCATTTCCTTATCCCTCGTGATATACATAATAACTCGGACATACATTTCAAATGCATATCCCATTTTTGCACAACAGGGTTATGAAAATCCACGAGAAGCAACTGGGCGTATTGTATGTGCCAATTGCCATTTAGCTAATAAGCCCGTGGATATTGAGGTTCCACAAGCGGTACTTCCTGATACTGTATTTGAGGCAGTTGTTCGAATTCCTTATGATATCCAAGTGAAACAAGTTCTTGCTAATGGGAAAAAGGGTGGTTTGAATGTAGGGGCTGTTCTTATTTTACCTGAAGGGTTTGAATTAGCCCCCCCCGATCGTATTTCGCCGGAGATGAAAGAAAAGATAGGAAATCTGTCTTTTCAGAGTTATCGCCCTACTAAAAAAAATATTCTTGTGATAGGTCCTGTTCCGGGTCAGAAATATAATGAAATTACCTTTCCGATTCTTTCTCCCGACCCTACAACTAAAAAAGATGCTCACTTCTTAAAATATCCCATATATGTAGGTGCAAACAGAGGGCGGGGGCAGATTTATCCGGACGGGAGCAAGAGTAATAATACGGTTTATAATGCTACAGCAGCAGGTATAGTAACTAAAATTATACGAAAGGAAAAAGGGGGATATGAAATAACTATAGGGGATCCATCAGACGGGCGTCAAGTAGTTGATATTATTCCTCCAGGACCAGAGCTTCTTGTTTCAGAAAGTGAATCTATCAAACTTGATCAACCATTAACAAGTAATCCGAATGTGGGTGGATTTGGTCAGGGAGATGCAGAAATAGTACTTCAAGATCCATTACGTGTTCAAGGCCTTTTGTTCTTCTTGGCATCTGTTATTTTGGCACAAATCTTTTTGGTTCTTAAAAAGAAACAGTTTGAGAAAGTTCAATTGTCCGAAATGAATTTCTAGGTCCGTAATGAATTTATAGGTCCGTGAATTTATCAACATCAAGCTCGTGGAAAAAGGACAAAATTCTTGTTGGAAATTAGGTTATCTATAATAAAAAAAAGAATGCAAAGTCTTTTGTTTACTTGTTTATATTCTTTTTTATACTAGCTGTCAGTAATTACTTGTACACAGCACTGGTGATAGTATATATATTGTAAATAAAAGTTTTTCAATTTACCTTTTCTTTGTTTCCAAATTCTAGTGGTGTGATCAGTCATATTAAAATGGAATATAATGTATCAACTATTTTCTATTCAACTAGAAAAATTGACTAGATACTAAATAAAAAAGAAGCGGAGAATAGAAAAGAAAGAATAAATGAGGGGAACACATTTTGTTAGGACGGGTTAGTTGTTTTCCTAGTCTTCGACACAAGAAAAGAATTTTATACGTCCCTTTCTTGTGTCGAAATA